GCTGAAAAGAAATATATTTTTTATTTTATCTCTATATTGTTTAATTGTTTATCCCTACGAAATACTAGACGAAATAGAACGATTTTAGAAGGGATATAATGAAATTTTGTGATTGGGTTCTTCCTAGAGAAACGATTCGTTTTATTTGACTGATCGATACAACAAACAATTAATTATAACAAATATATGATTATAAGAAATATAAAGATTCTAAACTTAAATTAAATAAATAATATTAAATTAAATAATTAAAATAATATTTATAGTAATTAATAAAATAAAAAAAAAAAAGATATTATTATTCGAAACGCCTTGTGATCTTCAACCAATTCTGCGCTTCAATATAATTACCGGGAGTAAGCGCTAGAGCTTGTTTCCAATATTCGGCAGCTTGATCGAACCAAGCTTCCGCAATTTCAGAATCTCCTTGTCGAATGGCCTGTTCTCCCCGGTCGGAATAGGTGGGTAAATTCCTTCCCTTAGAACCGTACTTGAGAGTTTCCGACCTCATACGGCTCAGCCGTCAAGTTCTTTTGGCGTCCCTTTTTTAATCTACCATATCTAATTGAATGAGATTTATCGTGGATCCGTGGATCTATCCCATTCTTTTCTCTCGAGTTAACCAAAAGAAAAAGAGGTTATGGTTATAAGTTTCAAACTTGAGTTTTACTTACTAATTTAATCAGTTTTCTCTTTTCTCCCACCTTCATAAAGTGCATAGGCATCTCCACTATTATTAGAGTTTTCTAAAAAGGTAACTATCTCGGTTTCATATATGAATTTCTATAGAATCTGTGAAAAAGACTTTCCTTTATAAGAAGGAAAAGGCTTACTATCTTTGGGATCTGATGCTACACCGCTGCTCAATACCTTAGGGGATCAACTCTATTACATAAGTTGATTCCTAACTTTTATCTCATATCATGACATAAATAAGCAGTCCGTATTATCGGCCCAAAACCTCGCGAATTGATCTTTACGGCGCTTTCTCTATCAATTAGATCCTTTATCCATAGAATTATTTAGGCATACCTATTTCTTCATATTCATATCTCAAATTCTATGAAGTTTATTTCTTTGCTACAGCTGATAAAAATCGTTGTTTTGGACGATACATATGTAGAAAGCCTATTTTTTCTAGTAATTATTAATAGATTTGCTCTTTTATTCCCTTTTTATTTCTATAGTGGAGATAGTCGCACGTAATGACAGATCACGGCCATATTATTAAAAGCTTGTGGTAAGAATGGGTTTCGCTCTAGTGCACGAAAATAATATTCCAAAGCTTTCGTATGTTCTCCGTTTCGTGTGTGGATAAGGCCTATGTTATAGAGTATATAACTTCGATCATAGGGATCAATTTCTAGTCGCATAGCTTCATAATAATTCTGTAAAGCTTCTGCATAATTTCCTTCGGATTGAGCGGACATCCGTTACGGTCGTCATTCGATTTAAAGAATCTCCGTTTCAGAACCGTACATGAGATTTTCATCTCATACGGCTCCTCCTTTATGTACATAATCAGAATAATACATGGAATCAAAAAAGATTTAAATATTCTCATTATAAACTGAGCAGGGCTGGTGTTTTTACAAAAAATCTCTAGCCAACCTTCTTGTAAAAGATCTTTCCTTAACATCTAGTATGTTGGTACTAGATAAAAAAAGTGACTCCAGTAATTTCTTTGTCTTAAACGCATCTTAATTTTCAGGAATAAGTCACTTCAACAGTCTTCGATGGTTATACGGGTATCCAAAACACAAACTAGATGGATGTTTGTTGTCCCAACCATTCTTCTTAGTCCCGATCCTGATAAGGAAAAGGGATAATTTATAACAAAGTTTTCGTGTTGTTGATTCCTAGGAGTAGTGCCTCTTCCTCTATGCCTCCTATTGGTACTAATGGAGTGAGTTTGACTTAACCCATACCATAGGTATAACCTTTCGCTCAATACTCTAGAATCGACAATTGAAGCATTTGAGGTTGCATTAATCGGGGATACACGACAGAAGGGCTCGTTTTATTTACAAACTTCACCTTCAACAAGCGTAGATTTATTTCAATAATTTTTTTTCTTTCTATCCCGAATAATAATGTGTCTTCCTCCTAAGAAGACTAAGAGTGGTAAAAAATAAAAAAAAAAATATATATATATATATAAATAAAATAAATAACTAAATAAAAAATATAATAATCAAATCGCACCATCTCTGTAATAGGCAAATGCCTCTTTCTCGCCCAAAGTTGTCGGAATTATTCGTAATAAGATATTGGCTACAATTGAAAAGGTCTTATCAATAAAATTTCCATTTATTCGAGATCTAGACATAGGCAGAAAGTCATTCTATAATTTCTTTTAATTACCTTTTGTGAGAAAATAATCCCACAAACAACGGAATTTTACAATACGAAATAACATAAAAACACACTCAGTAAAATTAAACTTCGACTCAAATTGTTTCTTTTTGACAGGAATCAATAAAAACTAAGAAATATTTGAAGCCGATTGGATTTCATCCAAATGTAAATTAAATTTTACATTTAAATCTAGTATTATAAGAATATAGGAAACTATTCTGATTTCATCAAAGTTGAAGAATGAACGAATTTATATCCTAATCTGTAGGATAATTCGAAAAGTTTTGATTGAATTATGATCCAAAGAGGAAAAAGAATCGAATAATCGTTCTATGATGGATGAAAATAGAATAACCGCCCGTTTTGTGTTGTGTATATAACGGATATACGCTATACAATCAAAGATAAAGATTCCTGGGGCGTTTCATGAATTTGGAATAAATCTATGGGGTAAGGGGTTATTGTTGAAAGATCTAAAATTGGAAAGTCATTTTAGAATTTTTATGAAAATAGAATAAGAGTCTAAACTAAATATAATCATGATCTAAAGGTAGCCATTAAACATAGTCTAAAAAAATGGATCAATCGGTGGAGTCGTTCCAATTCAGGGATTTAATTCGGTATAAATATTCAAAAATAAAGTCGGGAGTGCCTTCTTTGTAAACATGAATAGATACCTTATATTTATTGGTTTAAATATTTTGTCTCACAAAATTATTTTTATCCCCCGCCAGCCTCGAATAAGGGTTTGGCAGCGTTTTTCTTTTATAGTTAAAATAGAGTGTACGCACCTATCCAAAAACCTAAATATGAATCACTATTCATTCGGTTTATGAACCATAATCATTATGCAGGAGAGATGGCCGAGTGGTTGAAGGCGTAGCATTGGAACTGCTATGTAGGCTTTTGTTTACCGAGGGTTCGAATCCCTCTCTTTCCGTACCCTTCAACCTAATTCACCAATGTTATTGATCGCAATATATCAAATAACAATGCATACCATTATTCCAACAGTTATACATATGGCTTCTCTATTCCTAATCCTAATTTCTGTGGTATGGATTATACTGGAAAGAATGGACAAGGAATGAAGATCTCCCTATCAATCTATGATACATGAGTGGGAAAAAATCCCCGGATAAAACGCCTTCCTGAGGGTCTCTTTATATCGGTGAAAGGAAGGGCAAAATTGTCCGAATCCTTCTTATTTTAGTTGTGTTTAAGTCTGACGAGAATAATATTCTACAACTAGCAATTCATTTATTTTCAAACCGACGCATTTACTATCTATTATTTGATTGACTGATCCTTTATATTGGAATGGGTGAAGAGTCAAATGTTTTGGCAATTCCTCAGGGGAGGATGAATCAAGATAATTTTGAACCAGAGACTTAGATTTTTGTTCATCTCTCACTGTAATAATATCTCGGGGTTTGCATCGATAACTTGGTATATCTACTATACGACCATTAACTAAAATATGTCTATGATTAACCAATTGCCGGGCTTGAGGAATAGTTGAAGCCATACCTAATCGAAAAAGGATGTTATCCAACCGCATTTCAAGTAATTGTAGTAAAACTTGACCTGTTGACCCTTTTGCTTTTCCGGCTATACGAACGTATTTAAGTAATTGTTGTTCTGTAAGACCATAATGAAAGCGCAATTTTTGTTTTTCTTCTAAACGAATACGATATTGAGATTTTTTACCGGGGCGTAATTGATTTCTAAGATCACTTCCAGCTCTAGGTTTTTTACTAGTTAATCCCGGTAAAGCCCCCAAACGACGTATTTTTTTGAAGCGAGGCCCTCTGTAACGCGACATAAAGACTCCTTATAAAGTTTCATAAACCTAAATGAAATTAAACTAAACTAAATGATAAATAGAAAAATGAAAAATATAATTAAGATTAAAAATAATAAATTAATCAAAATTTATTGAAGTATTGTATTCCAAAGAAAAATTCGAAAGAATAATTAGATAAATTGTATATCAATATCCGGGCCTTAACTTAATATATTATATATATATATTATATAATATATCGTATTAAAATTAATAGAAAATCTTTTTTAAGTTTAAGGGTTCTTTTCTTGATTGATTTGGTCTACATAGATCAAACTCCTCCAATTTTTTTTAATAATTGGAAGTTCTTATGAGATAATAGATCAGTGCCCTTTGGGAAAGGGGGAAGAAGCCTTTTCAATTTCTTTGATTTCATATTATCAACTATGCAAAAAAAAAATCAAACATATGGAAAAAGCCAGCTATCGGAGTCGAACCGATGACCCTCGCATTACAAATGCGATGCTCTAACCTCTGAGCTAAGCGGGCTCGCATAACATAAATTGGACACACATAGGAATTTAGTAAACTACTGGAATCTTAAATCTTAGCTATTAACTGTTCACTCTTAACTCTTCACAATTACTATGAATCTAGAATAATTTCTATTAATATAAAAACTATATAATAGAATTTCAAATAAATATCGGATATTTGAATATTATAGAACATAACAATTAATATACCGATTAATATATTAATTAATATATTAATATAGCAATATATAATTTTGATCTATTTATCATAGCAAATACATGATTATCAATAATCAATATCTTAATTAGCTTAATTTAGTTAATTAGATAATAAGATTCTTTTTGATTTTTGAATTTAAATGATATTTGAAATTCAAAATTATTTTTTTTTTTTACTAATCTAATTCTATTGTCTATTTCTTTAATATTAAAATATTTTATTAGTTATTTTAATTAAATTAGTATATAAACTAAACTATTAATTTTATTACATTAAAAATTTTCATTTTCTATCTTATCTATTTAGAATTTTAAAGAGAATCTAGTAATTAAATTACTATAACTTACTAATTAAAGTAGAATCTTATTCTAGTATTCGATATATATAGAATATAATTAATACATATTAATTACATTAATTAAGATTTTACATTATAATAATAATATTCGAAATGATTTCATTCTAAATTTAATTATTCAAAAAAACAAGGAATTAATTATTAGTTATAGCCATTAGATTCGTTATGGTTATTAATATTATATTCACTTATTAGTTATTTTTAGTTAGCAAAGATAAGAGCTAAGACGAAAACAAAAGAATCGACCGTTCAAGTATTCAAGATTGTACGCTAAAAACGATATAAATAGGGAAATATATGTAAAATATATATTAAGCAGAATTATAATATAGGTGTAATAATACTATACATTTATATATAATAATATAGTATCACATATACTATATATGTGATATGTATCCATCTAGATTATATATTGATTTGTGGATAGAGAAATAATAGAATCTTTTCTAATTGTATCAAATATGAGTTTCCGAGAGAGATGAAAGAAGATAGACAAGAAATCCAAATATAAGAAAACAGTTTTCAATATGCGAATCGCTATCTAATGAATTCAACAGTTCCATCATATCATAATATAAATGAAATAAAAAGGAAAAAGGTATCATAATGAAATCCTAATCACAAACCAAAAGGGGGGATATGGCGAAATTGGTAGACGCTACGGACTTAATTGAATTGAATTGAGCGTTGGTATGGAAACCTACCAAGTGATAACTTTCAAATTCAGAGAAACCCTGGAATTAAAAATGGGCAATCCTGAGCCAAATCCGGTTTTCTGAAAACAAACAAGGGTTCAGAAGGCGATAATAAAAAAGGATAGGTGCAGAGACTCAATGGAAGCTGTTCTAACAAATGGAGTTGGCTGCGGTGCGTTAGTAAAGGAATCACTCCAGAAAGGATGAAGAATAAACCTATATACGTATACGTACTGAAATAGTATCTTCAAATGATTAATGACAACCCAAATCCGTGTTTCTTTTAATTTTCATGAAAAATTAAAGAATTATTGTAAATCAATTATTAAGTTGAAAAAAGAATTAAATATTCATTAATCAAATCATTTACTCCATCAAAATCTGATAGATCTTTTGAAGAATGGATTAATCGGACGAGAATAAAGATAGAGTCCCATTTTACATGTCAATATCGACAACAATGAAATTTATAGTAAGAGGAAAATCCGTCGACTTTAAAAATCGTGAGGGTTCAAGTCCCTCTATCCCCAAAAAGGCCCATTTGATTCCCTAATTATTTATCCTACCTTCTCATTTCGTTAGCGGTTCAAAATTCGTTATCTTTCTCGTTCATTCTAATTTTACAAACGTATCTGAGCGAAAATCTTTTTCTTATCACAAGCCCTGTGATCTATATGAAAGACGTACAAATGAACATCTTTGAGAAAGGAATCCCAATGTTAAATTTGAATAATTAAAAATTCATTTTATTACTCGTACTGTACTGAAACTTACAAAGTCTTTTTTTGAAGATCCAAGAAATTCCAACAAGGCCTGGATAAGACTTTGCAATTCCCCTTTCGTCTTTTTAATTGACATAGACCCAAGTCCTATATTAAAATGAGGATGGTGCGTAAGGGATGGTCGGGATAGCTCAGCTGGTAGAGCAGAGGACTGAAAATCCTCGTGTCACCAGTTCAAATCTGGTTCCTGGCACATGAGCAATTTGTATGAGTATCTATTCTACAAATTAATTGATATGAGTCGCCATGCATATTCATTAATATAGTATAAAGCATGATACATATTTATCCATCTAAATATCTGGGGATGTACTCCTTTTATTTTATAGAATAAAATAGTTAAAGATGAGTAAAGAGCATATGTATATACTCTTTTTGATATGTATAAGATAAAGTATGTAAAAGAAAATATTAATACTTCAGACATATTACAAAAGGTAAATTGGTTGGTTGAAAAACCTAAAAGTCTAGTCTAGGGGAGTTGAGGGGTGCGAATAGCCAAGATTCATCTCCGATACAGTACAAATACAAATAGAATCTGATCCCCTTATCATTTCTTTCTATTTTCTTTTCATATTTTATTTCTTTATTTCCTCCTATGTGATTTTCTGGAGCCCATCTAAATGACGTGCGCGGTACATAGTTCGACATCATGAACTCTTTGAGTTTCATCCTATTGACTGGGCTTATCCTTCCAAAAGTATCTTCAAAATCAGAAGATCTTAATGAATCTCTCTAATTGTATTGTCGTTTTTTTTATTT